CCGTTCTTGCAAAAGTGGGAGTCTAATCTTTCTGTTTTTAAAATAGGATTTTCTCCGCTTAATGAATAACCGTTTGATACCAATGGGGAATTTTTTCTCATTTTAAATTGAGATGATTAAATTTGCATCAATAGAAACCATAAATTTCATACGCAATAGGGGATTTTCTTCTTTTTCTTTTTAGATTTAATTTAGATTTAGATAGTGCATTTTATCCTATTCATTAATACGGTAAAAATTGTTTTCTTTCTTTTGTCCCAGCCCATGATCTTAACGAGTCACACATACACCCTAGTACATGTTCCTCGACGCTGAGGGCATCCCCCGAGAGCGGGGGATTTTGTAACATTTGTGATTGGCTGTCGTGTTTTTCTAATAAGTTGTTTAATAGTTGGCATGTTGAATCATATACATAATGGGTTGGTTTAGATCGATCCTAACCAGATAATTCTTAATTTTTGCAATATCAAATTCGGGGTAAGAAGATAAAATAAAAAATCGCGGATTTACGCGAAATCCATACTATTTTCAGCAACTGCTAGACTGCTACAAGATCAACAATTCCATAAGCTTGGGCTTCTGTTGCTGACATAAAAGCATCTCTTTCCATGTCTTCGGATACAACCCATAAAGGTTTGCCCGTTCTTTGTACATAAACCCTTGTGAGGGTTTCGCGTAGTTTCAGCAGTTCTTCCGCTTCCAGGATGAATTCTCCCGTTTGTGCTTCATAAAAAGAAGTAGCAGGTTGATGAATCATTACCCTGATGATATAACAGAATAAAAAGTTCTTCTATCTCGCATGATAAAGTGAAGAGAAAGATAAAGGATACCAAGAAAAAAATTGAATTGAACAACCGTACGGGCATCTTTTGTGCATTGCATACGGCTCTACAATAACATTGACCCTTAACCTTCCATCGAAGAAAGAAAAAATAGGATTTATCAGACCCAGATCGGTAAATGATCAAATTACCACCCTTCCTTTTGTAAGAGTTAAAAAATACTATGATGGTTCCGTTGCATAATAATGTATTTTTATTTGTAATCTTTTTTACATATTTTGTCTGTAATTCAGCAATCCCAAAGTTTCTTTTTGATCGGATCAAATAAAAAAGGAAAGAAAATTTATTTTTTTTTCATACTATTCCATAACATAAATATTGTTCTGGGTTCTGCGGTATAAAAACAAAAAGTTTGTGACGTTAAACTGGACTTCCAATAGATAAGAAAAAATTGGAAATATCCTTTAGCTCATACTACTCTCTCGATACATAATCTAATATTTTTTTTTTCCAAAAAAAAGCTCTCATATCGAATTCAAAGTGCCATGCTATTATTACTTAATATTCATATCGTGAAGGCATAGTCTTTTTTTTTTTTTTTTTCTCAAAAAACCTCATTGGCGCCAAGCGTGAGGGAATGCTAGACGTTTAGTAATTTCTCCTCCAACCAAGATAAGGGATCCCATTGAAGCGGCTAATCCCATACAAATTGTATGTACATCTGGTTGTACAAATTGCATAGTATCATAAATAGATATTCCTGATATTACCCATCCACCAGGAGAGTTTATAAACAAATATAGATCCTTGGTATCATCCTCGATACTGAGAAATACCATAAGACCAATAAGTTGATTGGAGATCTCGCTATCAACTTCTTGGCCTAAAAAAAGTATTCTTTCTCGATAAAGTCGGTTGATTAGGGTAAAATTCTATTCCTTCGGAACCATACATGCACCCTTTGGCGCATACGGTTCAAAAAAGAATCAATGTATAGATTCCAATCCGCCTTCTGTTCTCATAGTAAGCTCTTTCTAACTTATAAGGAAAGAGGCCTTTCCTTGATTTTTCAATAAAAATATTTTACTCCTTTATTTATACGTCTAATATAACAAAAATGGGAATTCATTAAGCTTATTGTATCGAATTAACTTTTTATTGATGTATTGTGAGATCATGTACAAATCATGATGGCATTTTCTTGTTCCTGAATGGGCCTCTTGAATCTTTTTAGGTTTATGCTCTACTCCGGGTAAAGATCCGCCCGATTTTAATTTGCACATATAGGACAAATGTTCCCTTTACCACTTCTTTTTGCTATGATTTTCTCTTTTTTTTTTTATGGATTTCATGCCTTTCGCCAAATATTTGATGGATGAATCCATTTTATTTTACTCGATTAATTAACAGTTTGAGCTCCCGCTCTTTATCTTTCTAAATAGAAATTAAATCGTTTAGGATCCAAGTAGTAATTATATATATAATTTGGGTTTATCTAAACGGAGCCTGAATACATACTGCATTTTATTAGTGCAACCAAGACAACCATAAATTCTATTAATTGAAAATAATCTGAATTCCCCCCAAAAAGGGGGTCTAATTGCACATCATGCTCCAAAATTTGGATAATTCAATTAATTTTTCTTTTGGGTGAAACAGAGGTTATCTCGATCGAGGGAGAAAACGGGGAAATTCCATATGACCCAATATATCTGACA